TTCAACTAACTAATTTACCCTTTCGAATATGTATGAAGTATTAACGTTCTTTTTGAACGAGAGGGGAAACAGTATGGACAAATAAAAAAACAAGAGAAAAAATAATGGAATTCTTTTGTATACTTTACATACATATGATAAATATAAGGGATATATCTCCGACACTTAAGATGGATAAATCTGTATCATGATCTATACTATTTTTTTTTTCAATATAATAAATAAAATATGTATGTCGACCCATATCAATTAATTTGTAGAATATATACTCATATAAATTACTTATGTGCCAGGAACCAGATTTGAACTGGTGACACGAGGATTTTCAGTCCTCTGCTCTACCAGCTGAGCTATCCCGACCATTCACGACGCATCATCCTAATTTTATTTTAATATAGGACTTGGATCTATGTCAATTACAAAAATGAAAAAAGTATTACAAAGTATTATACAGTCCCTGATAGGATTTCTTAGATCTTTAAAAATTTATTTTCTAAGTTTCAGTACAAGTAATGGTATGTATTGTTAATTATTCAAATTTTAAAATGGGGATTCCTTTCTCAACGCTGTTCATTTGTACGTGTATCATATATATCATACACAAGGCTTGTGATAAGAAAAAAATTTACGCTCAGATACGTTTGTGAAAGAGTATAATGAGAATGAATGAGAAACATAACGAATTTTGAATCCCTAACAAAATGATAAAGTAAATAATTAGGGAGTCAACCAGGTCGTTTTGGGGATAGAGGGACTTGAACCCTCACGATTTCTAAAGTCGACGGATTTTCCTCTTACTATAAATTTCATTGTTGTCGGTATTGACATGTATAATGGGACTCTATCTTTATTCTCGTCCGATTAATTAATTCTTAAAAAGACCTATCAGACTATGATGGAGTGAATGATTTGATCAATGAATAGTCGATTCTTTTTTCAATTTTGAATCGATTCACAACAATTCTTTCATTTTTCATATAAATATAAAAAAAATACAGATTCGGGTCGTCATTAATCATTTTGAGATAGTATTTCAGTACTATATGTATGTCTATAAGTTTATCCTTCATACTTTCTGAAGTTTCGATGGAAGGATTCCTTTACTAACACAATGCAGTCAACTCCATTTGTTAGAACAGCTTCCATTGAGTCTCTGCACCTATCCTCTTTTATTCTCGGTTTATGAGTTTATGAAACCCTTGCTTGTTTTCATAAAACAGGATTTGGCTCAGGATTGCCCATTTTTAATTCCAGGGTTTCTCTGAATTTGAAAGTTTTCACTTGGTAGGTTTCCATACCAAGGCTCAATCCAATTAAGTCCGTAGCGTCTACCAATTTCGCCATATCCCCTTTTTTTGTTTTGTGCTGTGATTAGGATCACATTATGATGCCGACCCCTCCTTTTTTTTCTTTCATTTATATTATGCTCGAATCGTTGAATTCATTAGATACCCGTTCTTATATTGAAAAGTGTTTGATATTATTTGATTTCTTGTCTATTTTCTTTCATCTATATCGGGGACCTTATTTGGTCCAATCAGAAATGATTCTATCATTTCTATATCAGAAATTCAATATATACCGCATAACATATATATTATACTATAATATATTTATTAATATAAATATATTTATTAATATACCCCTATTTCTATCATTTTTATCGTGCAATTTTAAATACTTGAAGGGTCGATTCTTTTTTTTTTTTTTTCGTCTTAGCTTTCACCTTTCCGACTGAAACTGGAGAAATCTTTTATTATGATCTGGATTGCACTTTTATCTTTCATTTTTATTCTTATCCTTTTCTTAGGGCAGACCTTCTATAATATAACTAAAAAAAAATGAAAAGGAAAATTTTAGTATTATTAATTTTAAATTTAATTAGTTAATTAATAGCCATAACTACAACTAATAAAATGGCTATAACTAATCATTCCGTTAATTTAGAATTTTAAGATAATTCTAAATTATTTACTTGTAAAAAAAGCTTTTTTTTTTTTATATTTTAATAAAAAAAAGTAAAATAGAATCGTAAAAAAAATCTTACTCGCTTAATTCTAATTAAGATATTGATTATTGATAAACATCTATATTTAGAAATAGATCTAAATTAAATATCGCTATATTAATTAGGTATGTTATATAATAGAATATTCAGATATACAATATGTTTGGAAATTTTATATTCTTATTCTTTATATTTTAATTTTTCTATATATCATATTTCTTATGAAATAGCTAAGAATGAACAGTTAATATCTACGCAGTTTACTAAATTAGTATACGTGTCCAATTTATGTTATGTGAGCCCGCTTAGCTCAGAGGTTAGAGCATCGCATTTGTAATGCGATGGTCATCGGTTCGATTCCGATAGCCGGCTTTTCTCCATTTGTTTGATTTATTTTTTTTTACATAATTGATAATGTAAAATCAAAGCGAAAGACCCCTTTTTCCAAGGTTCACCGATCTATTTCTATTATCTCGTAGGAACTTCCAATTA